GGTACAAGAAGCCGTGGATACACTTCTTGATAATGGGATCCGGGGGCAACCAATGAGGGATGGTCATAATAAAGTTTACAAGTCATTTTCAGATGTAATTGAAGGCAAAGAAGGAAGATTTCGTGAGACTCTGCTTGGTAAACGGGTCGATTATTCGGGACGTTCCGTCATTGTTGTGGGTCCTTCTCTTTCATTACATCAATGTGGATTACCTCGAGAAATAGCAATAGAGCTTTTCCAAACATTTTTAATTCGTGGTCTAATCAGACAACATGTTGCTTCTAACATAGGGATTGCTAAAAGTCAAATTCGGGAAAAAGAACTGATTGTATGGGAAATACTTCAAGAAGTTTTGCAGGGGCATCCTGTATTGTTGAATAGAGCACCCACCTTGCATAGATTAGGCATACAGGCCTTCCAACCCATTTTAGTGGAGGGGCGCGCTATTTGTTTACACCCATTAGTTTGTAAGGGTTTCAATGCAGACTTTGATGGAGATCAAATGGCTGTTCATGTACCTTTATCTTTGGAAGCTCAAGCGGAGGCTCGTTTACTTATGTTTTCTCATATAAATCTCTTGTCTCCAGCTATTGGGGATCCCATTTCCGTACCAACTCAAGATATGCTTATCGGACTCTATGTATTAACGATCAGGAATCGTAGAGGTATTTGTGCAAATAGGCATAATCCATATAATCGCGGAAACTATCAAAATAATACAGTTGACAATAATGACTATAAGTATACGAAAGAGAAAGAACTGTATTTTTGTGGTTCCTATGATGTACTTGGAGCTTATCGGCAGAAACGAATCAGTTTAGATAGTCCTTTGTGGCTCCGATGGAGACTAGATCAACGTGTCATTGGCTCAAGAGAAGTTCCCATCGAAGTTCAATATGAATCCTTGGGTACTTATCATGAGATTTATGAGCACTATCTAATAGTAGGAAGTGTAAAAAAAGAAATCCATTGTATATACATTCGAACCACTCTTGGTCATATTTCTTTTTATCGAGAAATAGAAGAAGCCATACAGGGGTTTTGTCGGGCCTATTCATACGCTATCTAAACTAATAAATTAGATTAGGTGATGCCCGTGCCCGTAGGGATTCGGGTCTCTCCAGTTTCACTGGTATCATAATTTCTGAATTTTTGCGTGAATCAAGATTGAGATTGAGGAAAGGAAGTTTTCGAATCACTGACTCAGGCCCATTGTCGAATCCTACTCAGCAGAATATAGAGGTACTTATGGCAGAACGGGCTGATCTGGTCTTTCACAATAAAGTGATAAATGGAACTGCTATGAAACGACTTATTAGCAGATTAATAGATCATTTCGGAATGGCATATACATCACACATCCTGGATCAAGTAAAGACTTTGGGTTTCCAGCAAGCCACTGCTACATCTATTTCATTAGGAATTGATGATCTTTTAACAATACCTTCTAAGGGATGGTTAGTCCAAGACACTGAACAACAAAGTTTTATTTTTGAAAAACACCATCATTATGGAAATGTACATGCGGTAGAAAAATTACGTCAATCCATTGAGATATGGTATGCTACAAGTGAATATTTGAGACAAGAAATGAATCCTAATTTTCGGATGACTGATCCTTCTAATCCAGTCCATCTGATGTCCTTTTCGGGAGCTAGAGGAAATGCATCTCAGATACACCAATTAGTAGGTATGAGAGGATTAATGTCGGATCCCCAAGGACAAATGATTGATTTACCCATTCAAAGCAATTTACGCGAAGGGCTTTCTTTGACAGAATATATAATTTCCTGCTACGGAGCCCGCAAAGGAGTTGTAGATACTGCTGTACGAACATCAGATGCTGGATACCTCACGCGTAGACTTGTTGAAGTAGTTCAACACATTATTGTACGTAGAACGGATTGTGGTACTATCCGAGGTATTTCCGTGAGTCCTCGAAATGGGATGACGGAAAAAATTTTTGTCCAAACACTAATTGGTCGTGTATTAGCAGACAATATATATATGGGTCTACGATGCATTGCCGCTCGAAATCAAGATATTGGGATTGGACTTGTCAATCGATTCATAACCTTTCGGGCACAACCAATATATATTCGAACCCCCTTTACTTGCAAGAGTGCATCTTGGATCTGTCAATTATGTTATGGTCGGAGTCCCACTCACGGCGACCTGGTCGAATTGGGAGAAGCCGTAGGTATTATTGCGGGTCAATCAATTGGGGAACCAGGGACTCAACTAACATTAAGAACTTTTCATACCGGTGGAGTATTCACAGGTGATACTGCCGAACATGTACGAGCTCCTTCTAATGGAAAAATAAAATTCAATGAGGATTTGGTTTATCCCACACGTACCCGTCATGGGCATCCTGCTTTTCTATGTTCTATAGACTTGTATGTAACTATTGAGACTCGGGATATTATCCATAATGTGAATATTCCACCAAAAAGTTTGATTTTAGTTCAAAATGATCAATATGTAGAATCAGAACAAGTGATTGCTGAGATTCGTGCCGGAACGTCTACTTTTCGTTTTAAAGAGAAGGTACGAAAACATATTTATTCTGAATCAGAGGGAGAAATGCACTGGAGTACCGATGTCCACCATGCATCTGAATATACACATGGTAATGTTCATCTATTACCAAAAACAAGTCATTTATGGATATTAGCAGGAGGTCCGTGCAGATCCAGTATAGTGTCTTTTTCGCTCCACAAAGATCAAGATCAAATGAATGTTCATTCTTTTTCTTTCGAAGAAAGATATATCTTTGACCTCTCAATGACTAATCATCGAGTAAGACATAAATTGTTGGATACTTCTGGTAAAAAAGATAGGGAAATTCTTGACTATTCAAGACCTGATCGAATCATATCCAATGGTCATTGGAATTTCATATATCCTTCTATTCTCCAAGAAAATTCTGATTTCTTGGCGAAAAAACGAAGAAATAGATTCATTATCCCATTACAATATGATCAAGAACGAGATAAAGAACTAATGCCCTGTTTTGGTATTTCGATTGAAATACCCATAAATGGTATTTTACGTAGAAATAGTATTCTTGCTTATTTTGATGATCCACGATACAGAAGAAATAGTTCAGGAATTACTAAATATGGGACCATAGAGGTGGATTCAATCATAAAAAAAGAGGATTTGATTGAGTATCGAGGAGCAAAAGAATTTAGTCCGAAATACCAGAAAGTAGATCGGTTTTTTTTCATTCTCGAAGAAGTGCATATCTTACCCGGATCTTCGTTCATAATGGTCCGGAACAATAGTATCATTGGAGTAGATACACAACTCGCTTTAAATACAAGAAGCCGGGTAGGCGGATTAGTCCGAATGGAGAGAAAAAAAAAAAGTATTGAACTGAAAATCTTTTCTGGAGATATTCATTTTCCTGGAGAAACAGATAAGATATCCAGGAACAGCGGCATTTTGATACCACCAGAGACGGAAAAAAAAAATTCTAAGAAATCAAAAAAATTGAAAAATTGGATCTATGTCCAACGGATCACACCCACCAAGAAAAAGTATTTTGTTTCGGTTCGGTCCGTAGTCACATATGAAATAGCTGATGGGATAAATTTAGCAACACTTTTCCCTCGGGATCTCTTGCAGGAAAAGGATAATGTCCAACTTAGAGTTGTCAATTATATCCTTTATGGAAATGGCAAGTCAATTCGAGGAATTTATCACACAAGTATTCAATTAGTTCGGACTTGCTTAGTATTGAATTGGGACCAAGAAAAAAATGGTTCTATGGAAGAGGTTCATGCTTCCTTTGTTGAGGTAAGGACAAATGATCTGATTCGCGATTTCATAAGAATTGAGTTAGTCAAGTCCACTATTTCGTATACCGGAAAAAGGTATGATAGGGCAAGTTCCGTATTGATTTCCGATAATGGATTAGATCGCACCAATATCAATCCTTTTTATTCCAAGGCGAAGATTCAATCACTTACCCAACATCAAGGAACTATTGGTATTGGTACGTTGTTGAATCGAAATAATGAATGCCAATCTTTGATAATTTTGTCATCATCCAATTGTTCTCGAATTGGTCCATTCAATGGTTCGAAATATAACAATGTGACAAAAGAATCAGATCCCATAATCAAAATTAGGGATTTGCTGGGTCCCTTAGGGACTATTGTCCCTAAAATAGCGAATTTTTTTTCATCTTACTATTTAATAACTCATAATCATATCTTGTTAAAGTTAAAGAAATATTTGTTACTTGACAATTTTAAACAGACTTTCCAAGTACTTAAATACTGTTTAATAGATGAAAATAGGAGGATTTATAATCCCGATCCATGCGGTAACATAATTTTGAATCCATTCCATTTGAATTGGTGCTTTCTCCATCACGATTATTGTGAAGAGACATCTACAATAATTAGCCTTGGACAATTTATTTGTGAAAATGTATGTCTATTCAAATACGAATCACACGTAAAAAAATCTGGTCAAATTTTAATTGTTCATGTTGACTCCTTAGTTATAAGATCAGCTAAACCCTATTTGGCCACTCCAGGAGCAACTGTTCATAGCCATTATGGAGAAATCCTTTACGAAGGAGATACATTAGTTACATTTATATATGAAAAATCGAGATCTGGTGACATAACGCAAGGTCTTCCAAAAGTGGAACAAATCTTAGAAGTGCGTTCGATTGATTCAATATCGATGAACCTAGAAAGGAGAGTTGAAGGTTGGAACGAACGTATACAAAGAATTCTTGGAATACCCTGGGGATTCTTGATTGGAGCTGAGCTAACCATAGCCCAAAGTCGTATCTCTTTGGTTAATAAGATCCAAAAAGTTTATCGATCCCAGGGGGTACAGATCCATAATAGACATATAGAAATTATTGTACGTCAAGTAACATCAAAAGTGTTGGTTTCAGAAGATGGAATGTCTAATGTTTTTTTACCTGGAGAATTAATCGGCTTTTTGCGAGCAGAACGAGCAGGGCGTGCTTTGGACGAAGCGATCTGTTATCGGGCAATCTTATTGGGAATAACGAGGGCATCTCTAAATACTCAAAGTTTCATATCCGAAGCAAGTTTTCAAGAAACCGCTCGAGTTTTAGCAAAAGCTGCTCTACGAGGTCGTATTGATTGGTTGAAAGGCCTGAAAGAGAACGTTGTTCTGGGGGGGATTATACCTGTTGGTACCGGATTCAAAAAATTAGTACACCCTTCAAGGCAAGACAAGAACATTCATTTGGAAATAAGAGATATTTTGTTACACCATAGAGAATTATTTTGTTCTTACGTCCAAAACAATTTCCATGAGACAAATTTCCATGAGACATCAGAACAATCATTTACGCGATTTAATGATTCCTAAGAGCAGATTCTTTTCTTTCACTTTAACTATCTTTCAATTATCTGGTCCGATTATTGATTTGGTAAAAAATAAAAAATAAGTAATTAAAAGAAATTAATGGTTTGGGTCGTGTATCAACGGTCAATCCCCCGTAGAAGGTTCCATCGGAACAATTATTTATTTCAGGTTACCTCGTCTCTTTGTTAAAAAAAAAAGGAAGTCTGGGGAAAAATGACAAGAAGATATTGGAACATCAATTTGGAAGAGATGATGGAAGCAGGAGTTCATTTTGGTCATGGTACTAAGAAATGGAATCCTAGAATGGCCCCTTACATCTCTGCAAAGCGTAAAGGTATTCATATTACAAATCTCACTAGAACTGCTCGTTTTTTATCAGAAACCTGTGATTTAGTTTTTGATGCAGCAAGTAGGGGAAAAAACTTCTTAATCGTTGGTACAAAAAATAAAGCAGTGGATTCAGTAGCATCAGCTGCAATAAGGGCTCGGTGTCATTATGTTAATAAAAAATGGCTTGGTGGTATGTTAACGAATTGGTCCACTACGGAAACGAGACTTCACAAGTTCAGGGACTTAAGAGCAGAACAAAAGATGGGGAAACTCAACTGTCTCCCCAAAAGAGATGCAGCAATGTTGAAGAGAAAATTATCTACCTTGCAAACATATCTCGGTGGGATCAAATATATGACGGGGTTGCCTGATATTGTGATCATCGTTGATCAGCAACAAGAATATACGGCTCTTCGAGAATGTGTCATTTTGGGGATTCCGACAATTTGTTTAATCGATACAAATTGTGACCCAGATCTCGCAGATATTTCGATTCCAGCAAATGATGACGCTATAGCTTCAATCCGATTGATTCTTAACAAATTAGTATCTGCAATTTGTGAGGGTCGTTCTAGCTATATAAGAAATCGTTGATTATCATTAAGAATAATAAGATTAGTTAATTATTTGGCAACTCCATAGATTTATTGGATCGGTTACTATTTTTGAATTTTTTAAAAGAGATAAAAAAAGTACTGGGGATATTGATATTATGTTATGATGTTATGTAATTTCTTGGTATCGTAAATAAAATATACGATTAATGATTCAAGTTAGTGAGTTGAGAAATAGATGGTTGAATCAAAATAATTCCTTTTTTGAAGTTCAATTTCTGTCAGAGGACAATATGAATGTTATACCATGTTCCATTAAAACACTCAAAGGGTTATATGATATATCGGGTGTAGAAGTAGGCCAACATTTCTATTGGCAAATAGGAGGTTTACAAATCCATGCCCAAGTACTTATCACTTCTTGGGTCGTAATTGCTATCTTATTAGGTTCAGTCATCATAGCTGTTCGGAATCCACAAACCATTCCGACCGACGGTCAGAATTTCTTCGAATATGTCCTTGAATTTATTCGAGATTTGAGCAAAACTCAGATTGGAGAAGAATATGGTCCTTGGGTTCCCTTTATTGGAACTATGTTCTTATTTATTTTTGTTTCTAACTGGTCAGGTGCTCTTTTACCTTGGAAAATCATACAATTACCTCATGGGGAGTTAGCTGCGCCTACGAATGATATAAATACTACTGTTGCTTTAGCTTTACCCACGTCAGCGGCATATTTTTATGCGGGTCTTACCAAAAAAGGATTGGGTTATTTCGGGAAATACATTCAACCAACCCCAATACTTTTACCAATTAACATCCTAGAAGATTTCACAAAACCTTTATCTCTTAGTTTTCGACTTTTCGGGAATATATTGGCTGATGAATTAGTAGTTGTTGTTCTTGTTTCTTTAGTCCCTTCAGTAATTCCTATACCTGTTATGCTTCTTGGATTATTTACAAGTGGTATTCAAGCTCTTATTTTTGCAACGTTAGCCGCGGCTTATATAGGTGAATCCATGGAGGGTCATCATTGACTAGTTTTCGAAATAGTCTTTTTTAAGCTTATCCCAATTCATGCATGATTCAAGATAATCTACTTGGTTGGGGAACATAATAGATACAAATACAAATACGTATGAATATACGACCTAGAGTCGTAGGAAAAAAGATAGACGATATTGCGGAATTGTAAAAAAAAAGATGGGTTGGGGGGGTCACACTAGATGTATGTAATCTTTATAAGTCCAGCCCCTGTGTCTGTTTCGAGGAATGATTCTAGAATCCGATTCAATATAAAATGCGGGTGGTTTACGTTATGGAAGAAACAAATGTATATGTGATATTAGATATTTACTAGTTATATAGGACTATTCCTAATATATATATATATTATTATTATTATATACTATATATACTATACCCTATATATATATATTATTGATTTGATTGATTTGATTGCGGTTCACTGCATTTATATAGTTCCAATATAAGTCTTTCTGTTTCGTCTGTGATTGTGGATCGAATGAAATGCAAAAAAGAGATGAACTCAAGGATAGTATCTAGAAGAAAAAAGAAAGGAAAGAAGAATTGAATGAAAGAATGGTTCGAAACAAAGAAATGCAATAACTAGAACCGTATACATATGTATTTACAAAAACTCCATTATGGGTAGAAACTCGAGATATCGAAATAGTTCTGACGATTCAGTAATATTATCATTTCAATTCGGAGTTTTTAGTTATTTCGACCCGATAGATCTTAATCAGATAGATCTTAATGATAAAATCTTAATGAAAAAAAAAAATGATAAAAAAAATTAAGTAAAAATTCATTGGTTGATTGTATCATTAACCATTTCTTTTTTTTTTGGTGCGAGGAACTTACCATGAATCCACTGATTTCTGCCGCTTCCGTTATTGCTGCTGGATTGGCCGTAGGGCTTGCTTCTATTGGACCTGGAGTTGGTCAAGGTACTGCTGCAGGCCAAGCTGTAGAAGGTATTGCGAGACAACCAGAAGCAGAGGGTAAAATACGAGGTACTTTATTGCTTAGTCTAGCTTTTATGGAAGCTTTAACAATTTATGGACTGGTCGTGGCGTTAGCGCTTTTGTTTGCGAATCCTTTTGTTTAATCCTAGAAATGTAAAAAAGTACCTTACATACTATACTTTTTTTCTTATTTTTTTAACTCGCTATACTTTTTTCTTATTTTATTAACTCAGAATTGCTGTTTGCTTCTTCTAATTATATCAACGCTTTACTCCTACAATTATTTATTTGTTGAGACAATACCCCAGGAAAGGAAGGATTGTTTTGAGGATGAGTAATTACTGATCCGCTCGTTTTCTTCCTTCGCGTCCTTAGCTTAGTACAATGGAAACCTTTTTTTTTACTTTTTTTAGGAATCGTTTCAACAAACGAGATATTTCACAATTGACATGAGACCCAAGACTTAACCTAATAAGTATTTTATTGGATTGGAAACTTCAAGTAAGAAATTTAAAAATTATCAAATTAAATTACTAGATTTAATCTACTCCCATAAAAAAAAATGGAAATAAAATTTATATTATATAATAAAAAGAAATCGATCAAAAAAGGGACAACGAAGTGATACAAAAAGAACTCTGTTCTTTGTTAGTCCTATCTATAAGAGGAGAGCATATGAAAAATGGAACCGATTCTTTCCTTTCCTTGGGTCACTGGCCATCCGCCGGGAGTTTCGGGTTTAATACCGATATTTTAGCAACAAATCCAATAAATCTAAGTGTAGTGCTTGGTGTATTGATTTTTTTTGGAAAGGGGGTGTGTGCGAGTTGTGTATTTCAAGAATAGGTTGGATCCATCCGACTGCACTTTTTTTCCTATAAATAGGAAAAAAAGTGCACGATCTCAACGAATTATTTCTGAATAAATTAAGAAATCATATGTAAGAACCATAGCATTTCGTGACTTATTGGTAAATTTGATTCTCTATCAACCAATAATGTGAGACCATTAACATGGTTAAAGCTAAACTGTTTGAAGTCCAGGCAAAACATGGTACTCTTTCTACCGGTACTAACGTAACGAAATGGTTTAAAAATGAATAGTTGGTAATTTATCTGATATAGAACACTCATATCGATAAAATGATTTGAACTATTTATTAAAAAAATGGGCATCTTGCTCTTTTTTTCCAATGCCGAATCGACGACCTACGTAAAAAAAAAAATAGGAATTTTTGGATTTGAAGAAAAAAAGGAAATAAAAAAAATATAGAAATAAATTGTAAATTTGAATTTAAAATTAAATAAAGAACAAATCAAATACAAATAAAGAACAAATACAAATAAAGAAAGAACTTTGCTGACAATTATAGATTTTTGTCTGGTCGGAAGAGTCCTCCTAATATTCTGGTCTTATATCAGTTTCGATGTTTTTGAATATAAACAGAAAAGAGAGGGTAGGCTCATTACATAAAAAAAAAAGATATGGGAATGCCCATAATATAAAATAAATAATTGAGCGTGAGAGCCAAATGAATCGAAAGATTCATGTTTGGTTCGGGAAGAGATTATTGAAGTTGTGAAATTAATGGTAAGATAATCTACTTTCATTAAATGATTTATTAGATAATCGAAAACAGAGGATCTTGAGTACTATTCGAAATTCGGAAGAATTACGTAGAGGGGCCATTGAGCAGCTCGAAAGAGCCAGGACTCGCTTACGGAAAGTAGAAATAGAAGCAGATGAGTATCGAATGAA